CGTTTTTTATCAGAAGCGTGTGATTTGGTTTTTGATGCAGCAAGTAGGAGAAAACAATTCTTAATTGTTGGTACCAAAAATAAAGCAGCTGATCCAGTAGCGCGGGCTGCAATAAGAGCTCGGTGTCATTATGTTAATAAAAAATGGCTAGGCGGCCTTTTAACGAATTGGTCCACTACAGAAATGAGACTTCAAAAGTTCAGGGACTTGAGAATGGAACAAAAGACAGGGGGAATCCACCGCCTTCCGAAAGGGGATGCGGCTCGATTAAAGAGACAGTTATTTCACTTGCAAACATATTTGGGCGGGATTAAATATATGACAGGGTTACCCGATATTGTAATAATCGTTGATCAGCAAGAAGAATATATGGCTCTTCAAGAATGTATCACTTTGGGAATTCCAACAATTTGTTTAATTGATACAAACTGTGACCCGGATCTCACAGATATTTCGATTCCAGCGAATGATGACGCTATAGCTTCAATCCGATTAATTCTTAACAAATTAGTATTTGCGATTTGTGAAGGGCGTTCTAGCTATATACGAAATCCCTGATTAATAATAAGATAAATAAATTCTTTTTTGAATTCCATAGATTGACGGAATCCGTTACTATTTCTGAATCTCATAAAAGAGATAAAAAACTGGGGATATTATGTGATTAGTTGGTATCTAAAATATACAATTCAAGTGAGCAAGTCGAAAAAAAGACGGTTGAATCAAAATAATTTCTTGTAAAGTTTTCTTTCTTTCAGAGGACAATATGAATGTTCTATCATATTCCATTAACACATTAAAAGGGTTATATGAAATATCTGGTGTGGAAGTAGGCCAGCATTTCTATTGGAAAATAGGCGGTTTCCAAGTCCATGCCCAAGTACTTATTACTTCTTGGGTTGTAATTGTTATCTTATTAGGTTCAGCCATTGTAACTGTTCGGAATCCACAAACCATTCCTACTGACGGTCAGAATTTCTTCGAATATATCCTTGAATTTATTCGAGATGTGAGCAAAACCCAGATTGGAGAGGAATATGGTCCATGGGTTCCCTTTATTGGAACTTTGTTTCTATTTATTTTTGTTTCTAATTGGTCAGGGGCGCTTTTACCTTGGAAAATCATAGAGTTACCTCATGGGGAGTTAGCCGCACCCACGAATGATATAAATACTACCGTTGCTTTAGCTTTACTTACGTCAATAGCATATTTTTATGCGGGCCTTAGCAAAAAAGGATTAGGTTATTTCGGTAAATACATACAACCAACTCCAATCCTTTTACCCATTAACATTTTAGAAGATTTCACAAAACCTTTATCACTTAGCTTTCGACTTTTTGGAAATATATTAGCGGATGAATTAGTAGTTGTTGTTCTTGTTTCTTTAGTACCTTCAGTGGTTCCTATACCTGTCATGTTCCTTGGATTATTTACAAGTGGTATTCAAGCTCTTATTTTTGCAACTTTAGCTGCGGCTTATATAGGTGAATCCATGGAGGGACACCATTGACTAAGTTTCGAAATAGTCTTTTTTAGCTTAGTGCAAGGTAATCTATGCCTTGCTCGAGATAATCTTCTTCGTGAACATAAATATACACATAAATAGACAAAAAAGTCTATAAGATCTATCTATCTATAAGATCTAGAAGAATAGTAAAAAAGATTACGATATTAGGGAATTGTAAAAAAAAAAATTAGGTTCTATAGAGCGATTCCCATTTCAGTCGGTTTTATTCAATTCAAAGATTGACCAAAAGAAAATATTAATAAAGAATAAATTACATGAACTTAGATCAACCAAAGACTTCTATTTCTATGCAATGATTTAGACTAAGAAATTCGCCCATTTAGATTGATTGTATCCATGTGGGATAATGCTAAATTCTAAATTAAATAATTCTAAATTAAATAAAAGGAAGATAGGGGTTTACAAAAAATGAGATTCAAGAGAAAATGGTTTCGTTAGAAGAGTGGGATCAAACTAGGTATATGTAATATATATAATCGCTATAAGCCAACTTTCCTTTATAGATGTTTCGAAAAATGTTTTTAAAATACGACTGAATCCAAGATACAAATAGTTGGTTTACGTTATGGAAGAAAGACATGTATATGTAATAGTAGGCTAGTTATATATGAGCTAAAAGATATATCTAATCCGCCCTCCTATTACTGAGAATTGGGGTAGGGATTCCAATAAAAGTCCTTCTGTTTCATTTGTAACTGTGAATTCAATTCAATATTGAATAAAGAAATTCAATCAAGAAAAAGAACGAAGAGTTCGAATTCAAAGAATGGTTCGGAACAAAGAAAGAAATGGAAAAACAAAAAGTTGTATGAATTCTATGAATTCACAAAAACTCTGTGGATAGGAACTATAAAATAGATATCGAAGTAGTTCTGATGATTCAATAATATTACTACTTCAATTGGGAGCTCTTAGTTGCGTTACTTTGACTAGATGAAAATCTTATCGATGGAATAATTAAGTCATAATTTA